TTCTTCCCAACTCCTTTCACTGTAACAGAATACGGTATTCTAGATTCATAACCTCTCTCAAGCAAGAGAAAGAAACATCAATTTATTCATGGATATCCACGATATGTTCCCTATGGTGACCGGGTTCATGAATTATGGTCAACAAACAGTACGAGCTGCAAGGTACATTGGTCAAAGTTTCATGATTACCTTATCCCACGCGAATCGTTTACCTGTAACTATTCAATATCCTTATGAAAAATCGATCACATCAGAGCGTTTCCGCGGTCGAATCCACTTTGAATTTGATAAATGCATTGCTTGTGAAGTATGTGTTCGTGTATGCCCCATAGATCTACCCGTTGTTGATTGGAGATTGGAAACAGATATTAGAAAGAAACGATTGCTTAATTATAGTATTGATTTCGGAATCTGTATATTTTGTGGTAACTGCGTCGAGTATTGTCCAACAAACTGTTTATCAATGACTGAAGAATATGAACTTTCTACTTATGATCGTCACGAATTGAATTATAATCAAATTGCTTTGGGTCGGTTACCAATGTCAGTAATTGGCGATTACACAATTCGAACAATTATGAATTCGACTCAAATAAAAATAGCCACGGATAACCCCCTTGATTCAAGAACGATTACCAATTACTAAGATTCCGTTTTGATCTAAAGAAGCGAAGTTTCTTTCATTTTGGTTGGTTAGTAACTACAAAACATAACTATTGATTGGTGAGAATCACGGCTTGATTTGGATTTAGAATAGATTCATATATCCGTGATGATTTCGAAATATCAAATTTCAACTACTCTTTTGGATACAAAAGCGGGATTGGTCCAATAACTGTATCTACATCAATCCACACCACATTAAGATTCAATTCAATTAGGCATATACAAGAAAAAAAAAAGAAAGATAGGGTAACCTCTTTTTTCCTGGCCCGGTCAGTAAGGTCATGAAAATGAAATATTTCAACTTATTTATCTCTTATTTTACACATAATGGATTTACCTGGATCAATACATGATATTCTTTTAGTATTTCTAGGATCAGGTCTTATATTAGGAGGCCTAGGGGTGGTATTACTTACCAATCCAATTTATTCTGCCTTTTCATTAGGATTGGTTCTTGTTTGTATATCCTTATTCCATATTCCATCTAACTCCTATTTTGTAGCTGCTGCACAGCTCCTTATTTACGTGGGAGCCGTAAATGTCTTAATCGTATTTGCTGTGATGTTCATGAATGGTTCAGAATATTACAAAGATTTATATCTTTGGACAGTTGGAGATGGAGTTACTTCACTGGTTTGTACAAGTATTCTTTTTTCACTAATTACTACTATCTCAGATACGTCATGGTACGGGATTATTTGGACTACAAGATCAAACCAGATTATAGAGCAGGACCTGACAAGTAACGTTCAACAAATTGGAATTCATTTATCAACAGATTTTTATCTTCCATTTGAACTCATTTCTATAATTCTTTTAGTTGCTTTGATAGGTGCAATTGCTATGGCTCGTCAGTAATAAATACTTAGAATTAGAAATCCAAAATTAAATAAAATCAATAAGGCCGTGTTTTGTTCTGTGTTATTATTATCACATCAATTTCCCTTCAGTTCCATTTTGATATTCTATTGTTCATATATTAAATTGAATGGGTTTGAGTTCGATCCATTACTAATACCTTCCTTTTTTCCGTACTTGTTATATTCTAGTCAATCAAATCGGTTAAATTGTATTGTTGTTCATATTGAAATCAATCTCAATTGATGAGGAGTTGGTCAATGATGACCGAGCATGTACTTATTTTGAGTGCCTATTTATTTTCTATCGGTATTTATGGATTGATCACAAGCCGAAACATGGTTAGAGCACTTATGTGTCTTGAGCTTATACTGAATGCGGTTAATCTAAATCTCGTAACATTTTCTGATTTATTTGATAGTCGACAATTAAAAGGAGACATTTTCTCGATCTTTGTTATAGCTATTGCAGCCGCTGAAGCAGCTATTGGGCCAGCTATTGTTTCGTCGATCTATCGTAACAGAAAATCAACTCGTATCAATCAATCGAATTTGTTGAATAAATAGTCGTAATGATATAAATAAAGACAGATATATAGAATATTTACCAATTAGAATTAGCGTGTCGTGTATAACTCGTATGACCATGTTTGCTGAAACGTAATAAATCAAAGTATCTTGGACCTCTCTCATTCTCATGACCAGATCCAGAAGTAGATTGATTATGAAATTAAAAAAAAAATTCTGGTAAACCACTGATTCGTCTGGTGTCTACAATATATGATTCAGTTACTACTGATTTTACCAGATCGAAAATTGATAACGTTCAAAAAATGGATAGATCCAATGTCACATTCAGTAAAGATTTATGATACATGTATAGGGTGTACTCAATGTGTACGAGCCTGCCCCACAGATGTATTGGAAATGATACCTTGGGACGGATGTAAAGCTAAGCAAATTGCTCCTGCTCCAAG